GGTTTATTCTTCATCCTTTTTGGAGTTTCGATGGAAGAATTCTTATAACAACGCAAGACCGTTAACTCCATTTGTTAGAACAGCTTCCATTGAGTCTCTGCACCTATCCCTTTTTTATTCTTCCTTTTGGAAAGAAGGAGTTGGCTCAGGATTGCCCATTTTTTTGAATTCCAGGGTTTCTCTGAATTTGAAAGTTCTCACTTAGTAGGTTTCCATACTAAGGCTCAAACCAATTAAGTCCGTAGCGTCTACCGATTTCGCCATATCCCCCCTTTTATGCTTAAGATCTCAGTATGACCTACTTTCCCTTTTTTATCCTTTCGTTTGGAACTGTTGAATTCATTATTATATAAAAATTCATATACCGACAGGCATTTCATCCTATTTGATTTTGCCTATTTTCTTTCATTTCTAGGGGGCGCTCATATTTGATATGGGCCAATCAGAAATAATTCTATCGTTTTTTTATCTTCAATTCAATATAGACGTATATCTATCACTATATATATGAACCTTTCTTTTCATTTTCCCATGAAAGTTGGAATACTCAAAGGATCGGGTCTTTGTCTTAGTTTCCAAATTAAAGCATAGGAATGTCTTATTCTGATCTGAATTGCATCTTTTCTATATTTTTATTATTTTTTTTCTTTATTTATGGCCTATTCCATTTTTTTTATGCTTTTCTTAAGGTAGACCTCTATAATATATCTAAAAGATAGAAAAAGAGAAAAAAAAAAATAAAAAATCTTTAACTTAATCTATTGTTATAGCTAGAACTCAAAATTGAAATTGAATAGAAAAAATTCTATTTCTTAATATTATATTAAAATATTATAAGAATATATTCCAATTTTTATAAAGATTTTTTTTATAAAGAAATGTATATTAAAAAGATTAGAAAAACGAATCAAAATCGAATCGAATATCTAATATAATTCGATCTAAAATTAGAATCGAATTACAAATTTTTTTGAAAAAAAAAGGATAAATGTATGATTTTAATTGTTAGAATTGGAATGGAATCAATATAAATTATCGATCGGTATAGTAATCTTTATCTTATTTATATACTCTAGTTAATTACTTACTCTATTTAATTTACTGTAATATCGATTTGAAATCGATTTATATTCGATATTTTTGATGATTTATGGATAGTTAATAGCTAAGATATAATTGATGGAATTATTATGCATGTAAAGTTTATTTTATGTGAGCCCGCTTAGCTCAGAGGTTAGAGCATCGCATTTGTAATGCGATGGTCATCGGTTCGACTCCGATAGCCGGCTTTTCTCTATTTGTTCTATTTGTTTATATGATTGAGAATGTTTCTTTGAAATTAAAGAATAAAGACACCTTTCCTTTTTCAAAAGGTCGACGATTTTTTATGTCATAGAAACTTCCAACTACAAAAAAACGTCAATGAAAAAGTGAAATCTCGGCAGAACAAATCAATTCCGGAAAGGATCTTTTTCTTATTTTTATATGTTGGTATATTTTGTATACTATATATTATTCTATTTTCTATTCTTTTTTCTATTCTTAATTTTCGATTTTTTTATTATCTAATTTTTAGAAAAGAAATAGAATTCTTTTTTTTTTTTATTTAATGAAATAAAATATATATAGAAATTGTAAATAAAAAATTTTGAATCCATCTTTTCTATTTATATATTTCTTTAGATTCTATAGAATCTAAAGAAATAAAAAGAAATAGACAACAAAAATTCAAAATGAAATATTCACTAAACATAAGAATAAATATATACAAACAATAATTTATACATATACAATAATTCAATTAATAATTAATTACTATATTAATAATTACTATATTAAATACAATTCCAATAATTATAAAAATGTAAATACTAAACTAAAATATGAAAATGAAATTCATAAATGAACTTTCATTTCAAACAAAAAAATAATGAATATTAATACAAAAACAAGGAGGAACTTCGGATACGTACATCTTTCATCTCACTATTCCTTCTAGTGCCATTATTCGTTCGAGTACAATTAATAGAATACTTCAGGGGATTTCGCTTCATTTAAAATTTAGTTCAGTTTTAATTTCGTTAAAAAAAATGAAATATCAATAACAATAAATAAGGAGTCTTTATGTCGCGTTACCGAGGGCCTCGTTTCAAAAAAATACGACGTCTGGGGGTTTTACCAGGACTAACTAATAAAAAGCCTAGAGATCTTAGAAACCCATCACGTTCCGGGAAAAGATCTCAATATCGTATTCGTCTAGAAGAAAAACAAAAATTACGTTTTCATTATGGTATTACAGAACGACAATTACTTAAATACTTTCGTATCGCTAGAAAAGCCAAAGGGTCAACAGGTCAGGTTTTACTCCAATTACTTGAAATGCGTTTGGACAACATCCTTTTTCGGTTGGGTATGGCTCCGACTATTCCTGGAGCCCGCCAATTAGTTAATCATAGACATATTTTAGTTAATGGTCGTATGGTAGATATACCAAGTTATCGTTGCAAACCCAATGATACTGTTATGGCGAGGGATAAGCAAAAATCCAAAGCTCTTGTTCAAAATTATCTAGATTCATCCCACAGCGAGGAATTGCCAAAACATTTGACTCTTCACCCATTCCCATATAAAGGAGTAGTCAATCAAATAATAGATAATAAGTGGGTCGGTTTGAAAATAAATGAATTGCTAGTCGTAGAATATTATTCCCGTCAGACTTAAGCCTACCTTAAAGAAAAAGGTTTAGAAAAGGTTTCGGAAAAATTAGCCCCCTTTCGCCAAACTAAATTGATTTAAGATTAAGGTAAGGGGTTTGATCCGGATTTTTCCCATTCATGTATCATAGATCGACAGAGATCTTTTTATTTCTTGTCGACCTTATTCCATAATTTTACATATCACAGCAATTAAATTCGAAATCGAAAATCTATATATATCTAGAATCTATCTATCTATATCAATCATCAATATATATAGAAAGAAGGATCTACCTCTGGGTTGATTTGTTATGGTCAGCGATGTTGGTGAGTTGGGTGAAGGTACGGAAAGAGAGGGATTCGAACCCTCGGTAAACAAAAGTCTACATAGCAGTTCCAATGCTACGCCTTGAACCACTCGGCCACCTCTCCTACACAACAATTATGACCCAGTAACAGAATGAATAGCGAGTTATTCATATTTTTGTTTGGATTGGCTAGGTAAGGTCCAACCACCCAATTCTAACTAAAAAAATATACAATTTTTGATAAAGATCTTTACTTCAATTCCAAATTCAAGGCTTGGTAATTCAAATAAAAAAGTTTTTTCTTGTGAAAGGCTAAAGTAAAAGATAGATTGTTAATATTTGCGAAGGTGATGTTCCCTCCCTTTTCTGATATGATATTTATACGGGATTAAATCAATGAATTGGAAGGAATCAACGGATTGGTGGGTTTATGTTTTTTAGACTATGATTAATGGATACCTTTCGATGACGATTCCATAAAAATTATAAAATTCCTTTAAATTCAAGTTTTCGCCAAAAAATCGATTAGTTCATAGATCTCTTACAAATGACTCATCCTGGGGCTATTTGATTGTATAGTGTCTACTGACTATGCGCATAACACAAACAAAATAGACGGTTATTCTATTTATATCATAGAATAAATAATTATTCGATTCTTTTTCCCTCCCTCTTTGGATCAAAATTCAATCAATTTCGCCCGAATCTAGAAGAAAAATTCTTTGATTCTTCAGCTTCGATTAAATAAGACTAGTTCGCCCATTGGTATACTACATTTGGATTGGATGAATTCGAATCGTATTCAAATCTTTTTTTTGATTCCTGCAAAACAAAAAGGAGCAATTTGAGTCTTTGAATATGAGTAGTAGTAGAGGGCTCGTATCTTTACATTTTTTTATATAAATATTGTATTGAATTTCTTTTTTTTTTTTTTTATGAATCTTTTTTATGCTATTTCGTATTGTACAATTCCTTTCTTTGTAGGATCATTTTCCCCCTAGGGAGAATGAAAAGAATTTTAGAATGGATTGGTTACCTATGCCTAGATCACGGATAAATGGAAATTTTATTGATAAGACCTTTTCAGTTGTGGCCAATATTTTATTACGAATAATTCCAACAACTTCAGGCGAAAAGGAGGCATTTACCTATTACAGAGATGGTGTGATTTGATTCTTTTTTTTCCCCAGTCTTATAAGAAAAGAAAGACAAAAAATTCGGGATAGAAAGAAAAAATATTATTATTTTGATATATTATTGAAAAAATCTACGCTTATTGAAGGTGAAGTTTAGAAAGAGAACAATTCCTTCTGTCGTGTATCCCCGATTAATGCAGCCTCATATGCTTCCATTTTAGTATTGAGCGAAAGGTTACACCTATCGGTTCTGTATTACAGGTCAATCCCACTCTACTAGTCCTAATAGGCAGCATAGGGGAAAAGCACTACACCTAGAAATCAACAAGACGAAAGCTTTGTTAAAAATGACTGACCTCCCTTCCTTATCTGGATTGGGACTTAAAAGAATGGTTGGGACAACAAATATCCATCTCGTTCGTACCTTGGATACCCATATAACCATCAAAGACTGTTGAAGTGACTAATTCCTGTAAATTAGGGGGCGTTGAGGACAAAGAAATTGTTGGAGTTACCATTTCTATCTAGTACCAACACGTTTGATGTTAACAAAAGCTCCCGCGCAGGAAGGTTGGCTAGAAATTTCGTGCAAAAACACTAGCCCCGCTCAATTCATAATGAGAATAATCGATACATGGAATCAAAAACGGTTGAATATTCTCATTATGCATATAAAGGAGGAGCCGTATGAGATGAAAATCTCACGTACGGTTCTGGAACGGAGATTCTTTTAATCGAATGACGACCGTAACGGATGTCAGCTCAATCCGAAGGAAATTATGCAGAAGCTTTACAGAATTATTATGAAGCTATGCGACTAGAAATTGATCCCTACGATCGAAGTTATATACTCTATAACA